TGAAATCGCGTGAGAACTCCCAGTTCGTATTGCAGTAACCGCTCAACTTGCTAGGGGACATTTCTTTTTCCCAGTTAGTTTCAATTCGATCCGTTTCGGAAAAATTTTTAAATTTTTTAGTTTCGTTATTATTATGAGACTCAATCCGACTACTTCTGGTTCTGAGGTTTCGAGGCTTGAAAAAAACAAGCCAGGGCGTATCGGCCAAATCATTGGTCCGGTGCTAGATGTAGCTTTTCCGGCGGGCAAAATGCCTAATATTTATAACGCTCTGGTAGTTAAAGGTCGAGATACTCTTGGTCAACCAATTAATGTGACTTGTGAAGTACAGCAATTATTAGGAAACAATCGAGTTAGGGCTGTAGCCATGAGTGCTACAGACGGTCTAATGAGAGGAATGGAAGTGATTGATACGGGCACTCCCCTAAGTGTTCCGGTCGGTGGAGCCACTCTCGGACGAATTTTCAATGTGCTTGGAGAGCCCATTGATAATTTGGGTCCTGTAGATACTCGCACAACATCGCCTATTCATAGATCTGCGCCTGCTTTTATTGATTTAGATACAAAATTATCTATTTTTGAAACCGGAATTAAAGTAGTCGATCTTTTAGCCCCTTATCGCCGTGGAGGAAAAATCGGACTATTCGGCGGAGCTGGGGTGGGGAAGACAGTACTTATTATGGAATTGATTAATAATATTGCCAAAGCTCACGGCGGTGTATCTGTATTTGGCGGAGTCGGTGAACGTACTCGTGAAGGAAATGATCTTTACAAGGAAATGAAAGACTCTGGAGTAATTAATGAACAAAAGTTTGCAGAATCAAAAGTGGCTTTAGTTTATGGTCAGATGAATGAACCGCCGGGAGCTCGTATGAGAGTTGGTTTGACTGCCTTAACTATGGCTGAATATTTCCGAGATGTTAATAAACAAGACGTACTTCTCTTTATCGACAATATCTTCCGGTTTGTCCAAGCAGGATCTGAAGTCTCGGCCTTGTTGGGTAGAATGCCGTCTGCTGTGGGTTATCAACCTACCCTTAGTACTGAAATGGGTTCTTTACAAGAAAGAATTACTTCTACTAAAAAGGGGTCTATAACGTCTATTCAAGCAGTTTATGTACCTGCAGACGATTTGACCGACCCTGCGCCTGCTACCACATTTGCACATTTAGATGCTACTACTGTACTATCAAGAGGATTAGCTGCAAAAGGTATATATCCCGCAGTAGATCCTTTAGATTCAACATCAACTATGTTACAACCCCGAATCGTTAGTGACGAACATTATAAAACTGCGCAAAGTGTTAAGCAAACCTTACAACGTTACAAAGAACTTCAGGACATTATAACTATCCTTGGATTGGACGAATTATCCGAAGAGGATCGTTTAACCGTAGCAAGAGCGCGAAAAATTGAGCGTTTCTTATCACAACCCTTTTTTGTGGCCGAAGTATTCACCGGTTCTACGGGAAAATATGTTGGTCTAGTAGAAACAATTCGAGGCTTTCAATTAATTCTTTCCGGAAATTTAGATGGTCTTCCTGAACAGGCCTTTTATATGGTAGGGAACATCGATGAAGCTACGGCGAAGGCTATGAACTTAGAAATGGAGAGCAATTTGAATAAATGACCTTAAATCTTTGTGTACTTACCCCTAATCGGATTATTTGGGATTCGGAAGTGAAAGAAATTCTTTTATCTACTGATAGTGGACAAATTGGCGTATTACCAAATCACGCCCCTATTGCCACAGCTGTCGATATAGGTATTTTGAGAATACGCCTTAATGACCAATGGGTAACGGTGGCTCTGATGGGCGGTTTTGCTAGAATAGGTAATAATGAGATCACTGTTTTAGTCAATGATGCGGAGAAGAGTCGTGACATTGATCCACAAGAAGCTCAGCAAACTCTTGAAATAGCTAAAGCTAATTTGCGCAAAGCTGAAGGAAAGAGACAAACAATTGAGGCAAATCTAGCTCTCCGCCGGGCTAGGACACGAGTAGAGGCTATCAATGAGATTTCGTAAATGTGGGTTTGAATAATCAAAAAGATTCGATTGCGAAATTTTTGGTTGTTTTGTTTGATTTTGTCAATGAAATACAATCAAATCTAATCAAGCGGAATCAGATTTGGATGCAACGAAAAAAAAAAAGAAGGGGAGAAAATCACCCCTTTGATTGAGCCAATTGCTAATCAATTTCGACCTCTTATTATTGACGAAATAGTCAATTACAATATCCCCCGTGAATATTTATATTGATTCAATAAGGGCTTATTCTATCTACGTGTCCCGCATAATCTTTTCACTATCCAAGTCAAAATCAGACGAATAGAGTTTTCTTTGTTCATAACATATACTCACTTAGATAGATACTAAAAGCTATACTAAGTGATTCTCGACTCGATATTCATTAAGAAAAATTCCAATATCTTCTTATAAGAAGATATCTTTATAAATAATAAGAACATGGACAAATAGGAAATCGAGAGAACCATTCTATGACAATTCTAAGCTTTCCCTCTCTTTTGGTGCCTTTAATAGGGCTAGTATTTCCGGCAATCGCAATGGCTTCTTTATCTCTTCATGTTCAAAAAAATAAGATTGTTTAGAACCGATGGGAGAAACTCTCAGTCATTTTGTTTTTAGACTTGTATCAGAACATAGGTATTTTTTTGAATGGAATATAATATAATAATATAAGCGGCTTCTGCCGAAAAAGTCTTATGGCTGAAGAAAGAGGATATATGGAGAAATGGAGTATGGAGATATATTGAATGGGGTCATAGGAAGGATATGTTCTTAGTTTAGATCTAATCAATTTACTGAATTACTTTTGAATGAATTACTCCTAAAGGTTCACATCAAACTAGTACTAGTTGATGAGAGTTCCTTCGGAAACAAAAAGACTAAAGTCAACTTCATTTGTGGTATTCTCTCAATTCAAAAAAATGCAAGCGGGTCAAGTATGAGTTGTCGATCAGAACATATATGGATAGACCTTATAACGGGGTCTCGAAAAACAAGTAATTTCTGCTGGACTCTTAGCCTTTTTTTAGGTTCATTAGGATTCTTGTTGGTTGGAACTTCCAGTTATCTTGGTAGAAATTGGATAGCTTTATTTGCGTCTCAGCAAATCGTTTTTTTTCCACAAGGGATTGTGATGGCTTTCTATGGGATTGCGGGTCTTTTTATTAGTTGCTATTTGTGGTGTACAATTTCTTGGAATGTAGGGGGTGGTTATGATCGATTCGATCGAAAAGAAGGAATAGTCTGTATCTTTCGTTGGGGATTTCCCGGAAAAAATCGTCGTATCTTCCTCCGATTCCTTATAAAGGATATTCAGTCCATCCGAATAGAAGTTAAAGAGGGTCTTTCTGCTCGTCGTGTTCTTTCTATGGATATCAGAGGACAGGGAGCGCTTCCATTGACCCGTACTGATGAGAATTTGACTCCGTGGGAAATTGAACAAAAAGCTGTGGAATTGGCCTATTTCTTGCGTGTACCCATTGAAGTATGTTGAGAAATGGGAGAAAATTTCTTAGCAGGAGGGGAAAAATCAAAAATGTTATTTTTCTATAATAGATTTCTATAACATAACTTAACTGAACTTAACTGAGGTTTGTTCCGAACCTTCAGTTGAGCTAAAGGAGGTTTCTAGGGGACAAGTAAAAAAAAACTCTTTTGGTTTTTGGGTCTTTTATATGGATGTAAATCTCCACAACTCAAAAAAATAATATATAACAAAAAGTAACAAATTGAAAGAATGGATTCATCTCACAATCAACCATTGGGAAATCCAAAATTTGCGCCCCTTTCTTTCTATCTTTTCAATTTGAAGTCCAATCTATCTCAAAAAAAATAGAGAAATACAGACTTGTTAGAATTGACACTTTAGATTGAGATACATCATATCTTCTCAAATTGTTTTTTCACTCGACACGCCTTAATTTCTCTCTTTTTGTGCTCCTTAATGCCCAAACAATTGAATCCCTTATAAGGATTACGGATAACTAGCCAATTTATGTCTTGGGTTGCAGCTCTTTTTTGATCATCACAATAATATTCTTCAGAAACTTTCCTCCATTTTCTTCTATTCCTGATTTGGCATAGTCAGCGAAATTGTGGGAAAATCTTAGAGATTTTGATAGAATAATAGGAGGGGCGTTCTTTCGTCTCAAAATCGGAATAATATGCATTACTTAAAGTAGTTCTTTCGGGCATTTAATCAAAGCAGATACTTTTGATGAATTGAGTTGAGATATTGGAAAACAATCTTTTTGATTATTTATTCATTAGAAAAAAAGTGGATTCTTAGTCCATTTCTAGACTCTTTCTAGATTCAAGAACTAAGTCCGAAGTCAAAAAAAAAAAGAGTGAATAAATTCCTAGGTTTTATACCTTAGAATAGAACTCGTGCCTAAGAGAAATATTCGATAGATGACATACAGTTAACGAATGAAATTTTCAGTAACAATTCAGAGGTGAAATAATGGCAAAAAAGAAAGCATTCCCCCATCGTTTATATTTTGCATTTATAGTCTTTTTACCCCAGTGTATCTCTCTCTTATTTACGAAAAGTCTGGAATCTTGGGTTACTAATTGGTGGAATACTAGCCAATCCGAAAATTTTTTGAATGCTATTGAAGAAAAGAGTATGATAGAAAAATTCATCGAATTAGAAGACCTTATCCTCTTCGACGAAATCATCAAGGAATATTCGGAGACACATCGACAAAACCTTCGTATAGGAATCCACACCGAACTAATCCAATTAAGCAAGCTACATAACGAGGAGCGTATTCAGACGCTTTTGCACTTATCGACAAATATAATCTCTTTTGTTATTCTAATTGCTTATTCTATTTTGGGTAAGAAAGAACTTGTTATTATTAACTCTTGGGCTCAGGAATTCTTCTATAACTTAAATGACACAACAAAAGCTCTTTCTATTATTTTGTTAGCTGATTTCTGTCTCGGATTTCATTCAACCCGTGGTTGGGAACTAATAATTAGCTCTGTCTACAAGGATTTTGGGTTTGTTCCGAATGATCAAATTCTATCTTGTCTTCTTTGGATGCTTCCAATCATTCTAGATACCTTTTTTAAATATTGGGTTTTCGACTATTTAAACCGTGTCTCGCCGTCACTTGTAGTGATTTATCATGCAATAAATAAGTGAAAAATGATTTATGGACATGAAATGAATCTAATTCTTTTAGTTGGAGATAAGCAAAGCAGTGAAAATTGTACTTACTTTTTCTATTTCTCCCCATCCTGTCCTATAATATTATTATTCCAGTAAATAGCAGAATCGTGGATAGGAAACTAGATTAGTGACCTACTCAATTTATTGTAGAAATTTTCGCTTTCAATGGACCATGCAAACTAGAAATACTTTTTCTTGGATAAAGGAACGGATTACTCGATCCATTTCCGTATTGCTCATGATCTATATCCTAAGCCAGCCATCTATTTCAAGTGCATATCCCATTTTTGCACAGCAGGGTTTTGAAAATCCACGAGAAGCGACCGGGCGTATTGTATGCGCCAATTGCCATTTAGCTAATAAGCCCGTGGATATTGAGGTTCCACAAGCGGTACTTCCCGATACTGTATTTGAGGCAGTTGTTCGAATTCCTTATAATATGCAATTGAAACAAGTTCTTGCGAATGGTAAAAAGGGGGCTTTGAATGTCGGGGCTGTTCTTATTTTACCGGAAGGCTTTGAATTAGCCCCTCCCAATCGTATTTCTCCTGAGATGAAAGAAAAAATAGGCAATCTGTCTTTTCAGAGCTATCGCCCCAATCAAAGAAATATTCTTGTGATAGGCCCTGTTCCTGGTCAGAAATATAGTGAAATCACCTTTCCTATTCTTTCCCCAGACCCCGCTACTAAGAAAGATATTCACTTCTTAAAATATCCTATATATGTAGGTGGAAACAGGGGAAGAGGTCAGATTTATCCCGACGGTAGCAAGAGTAACAATACCGTTTATAATGCTACAGCAGCTGGTATAGTAAGCAAAATCATACGAAAAGAAAAGGGGGGATACGAAATAAACATATCGGATGCATCAGATGGACGTCTAGTCGTTGATATTATCCCTCCAGGGCCAGAACTTCTCGTTTCAGAAGGAGAGCCTATCAAATTTGATCAACCATTGACGAGTAACCCTAATGTGGGCGGATTTGGTCAAGGAGATGCAGAAATAGTACTTCAAGATTCAGTCCGTGTCCAAGGTCTTTTGCTCTTCTTGGCATCCGTTATTTTGGCACAAATCTTTTTAGTTCTTAAAAAGAAACAATTCGAGAAGGTTCAATTGTCCGAAATGAATTTCTAGATTCATGGATTTCTCGACAGAAAGTTCGTAAAAAGAACGAAACTCTTTTTCTCGATTTATCAAAAATGAAAGTCTAAAAAGCCTTTGACTTGTTTATACTTTTTCTAGAAGATGAAAGAAATTCCTTCTACTGCATTCCTAGTCATAGTCTGTAGCTTGTGAAGAAGACTATTTGACTTGACCCCGTCTTTCTTTGTTTTTTATCTAACTCGGGATGGTGTGATTATCTTACTATTTGTCAGATTTCAATGTCATAAAATGCATCAATATCAAGAGTTTTGTTGATTAATTCAATTCGTCTATATACTAGACATACGGAATATAAGTCAGTGGGAAATTGAAGGGAAAACTGAGGGGTAACAAATAATTCTAGTAGGGATTCTTCGTCGTCCGAGTCCTCGACACAAGAACAGGAATTTTCGAAACCCCTTTCTTGTGTCGAAATAAGAATGATTCTTGATTCTGTTCATCAACGATTCCTAGTCTTAGTTTCGATTTTTTCTAGATGTATTAGAACTGATTTTTGATTTCTATTTCTTACGTCTCTACTTATTCTAGAATATAGCATAATCTAACTTTCTAGAATATAGCATAATATAAGTGGTGCACAAAGACAAAAAGAGGGGTCCATTTTGTGAGTAAATAGAACTTCTTCAATGAACTTCTAAAAAAATGTCAATGAACTTAGAAAAAATAAATTTTGATCAGAGGCTAAACGAAATAGAATAAAGGTTTATTAGTTAAAAAAAGAGTTTGATTTGAATAGTACATTTAGTCAATTTCACTTTATCTCTTATTTAGTTCAGTTTTAGTTTAGTTTTATTCTGTAAAATGAAATTTCATCAATAAGAATGAAATATAAATAAGAGGAAGGAGTCTTTATGTCACGTTACCGAGGACCTTGTTTCAAAAAAATCCGCCGCCTGGGGGCGTTACCGGGACTAACTAATAGAAGTCCCGATGATCTTAGCCAGAAAAAGAAATCGGATAAAAAGAAAAAAAAACAATATCTTATTCGACTACAAGAAAAACAAAAATTGCGTTTTCATTATGGTCTTACAGAACGACAATTGCTTAAATACGTTCGTATCGCCGCAAAGGCCAAAGGTCCAACAGGTCGGGTTTTACTACAATTACTTGAAATGCGCTTGGATAACATTCTTTTTCGATTGGGTATGGCTCGGACTATTCCCGGAGCTCGCCAATTAGTTAACCATAGACATATTTTAGTAAACGGTCGTATAGTAGATATACCAAGTTATCGCTGTAAACCCCGAGATACTATTACGGCAAAGGATAAACAAAAATCTAAAGCTCTGATTCAAAATTCTCTCGATTCATTGCCTCAGAAGAAGAAGAAATTGAATGTGCCACCCCATTTAACTCTGAAACGAAGTCAATCTAAAGGATTAGTCAAAAAAATAATAGATAGTGAACTGGTCGGTTTGAAAATAAATGAATTGCAAGTCGTAGAATATTATTCTCGTCAGACTTAGACCTAACGAAAAGAAAAGAAAGATTAGACTAAGGTAAGGTGCGGACAACTTTGCCCACTTTCGGGGATGTAAATTAACCTAAGGGTAAAATAAATAAGGCTTTGATCCGTATTTTTCTCCCATTTAGCATAGACTGCGAGTGAGATTTGCATTCCTTATCTCCTCTTTTCTTTCCAGTCTTTTACGTGCCACAGCCATTAGGACTAGATAATCTATCTCAAAGAAAGGTCTAACTGTATGGAATAATGGTATCGATTCTTATTTGAGCTATTGCGGTTAGTAATATCAGTGAGTTGGGGGAAGGTACGGAAAGAGAGGGATTCGAACCCTCGGTAAACAAAAGCCTACATAGCAGTTCCAATGCTACGCCTTAAACCACTCGGCCATCTCTCCTACATAATGATTATTACCCAAAAACCGAGTGAATTGCGAGTCATTTATATCCATTATTGGGTAGGTACGATTAATCAACTCAAACTATAAAAATTATGATAAAGAGAAAATTGTTTTCTTTCGAAAACGGTTCAAAACAATTCTATTCATGTTTGCAAAAACAATGTTCTCGTCTTTTTAGAGATTTTGACCCGATTAAATCCCTAAATTAGATACATTCAAAAATGAGAAACTCAAACGAATCGACTGATTCAGGGATCGAGATTTTCTAGACTATGATTAATGGATATCGGTAGATCGTGATTCTACTTAGACTACGATTCTATACCATAAGAATTCGTAAACTGCTTTCGACTCCAGTTTTCGGGTTATCAACAACATTGATAAACCATACCCACATTTTCTATTTTATTGTATAGTGGATATCTTCTATGTACACAATACAGATGAAAATCGTGGGTTATTCACTTTTCATCATAGAATGATTCTAATCATTTGAGCCTTGTTCGTCTTTGGTTTATAATTCACTTAAAATGTTTTTAGACTGAAATCTAATTAGATTCCAATATTTCGTTCTTAGCTCTTATCAATCCATCTTAGAAAGAAATCCAGTATGATAAGGAGAAAATCAAATGTCAGAGTCTCTAATATATCAAAAAGATGAATAATCAAACCTATCTTACTAAATGAAATTCATATCTTATTATTTTAGATTCATATCTTAATAATGGCGTTGAGTTTCTCTACCCTTTGACTTAGGATTAGTCAGTTCTATTGGGGGCAGAGAAGGGATATAACTCAGCGGTAGAGTGTCACCTTGACGTGGTGGAAGTCATCAGTTCGAGCCTGATTATCCCTAAACCAAAATGGACCATGGGATAACTGGGTTCGAGAATGAAAGTTAGGCGTGTTCCGCGCAGAAAATAGTTTAGATTGAAACAATTTCTATTTATATTTGGGGGTAAGTCGATGACCAATGTAAGGGGCTCTTTCATCAGGATATTGAGTTCGTCGGGAGAAAAAAATGCCTATTATGGAACTCGGGGGAACATAGTGTTGATCCTTTGCTGCCTCACTCAGCTTAAAGATGCCGTAGGTACGAAGCGAGACGCAATGGAGCTGGTCAACAAGATGAAGCCATATGTAGTCGATATGATCTGCGGGCAACCAAAGTATAATTGTTCCAGGAGCTAATCGAGGAAATGATTGCAGTCGACGAGAAAATGACTGGAGAAAACGCTAAATTGAAGCCGCTTTTTGAGTCCTTCCTTAGGGAACTGGGCCCGATAATGGACTTGAAACTCACAAAATATTATACTCACCCCAGTTTGGGCTATGAGCAATGTCCGTTTTGCAACAGTCCTTGGGTGCAGAAAGAGATTTTCTGGACGTACCTTACTTCAAAACTCTGCAACAACTCGAGAGGTTTTTTACTTTGAGTTTGATGAAAACTTTTTATCAAGAGTTGGTGGAGTTTGTAAAGAATATGGATCTCTCTTACCCTACTCGGAAGGATCTCATCTCATACTTATCCATAACTCTTTATATCGCTAGCATAACCACTTTATGAAATATGGAGGGAAGTGTGGGAAATGGCCAATACTACTGGAAGGATTCCTCTTTAGATAATAGGTACTGTAACTGGTATTCTTGTGATCGGTTTACTAGGTATTTTCTTTTCTAGTTCCTATTCTGGATTGGGTTCATCCCTGTAGTAATCATATGAATTGAGTTGTCGACATGAAAGCGTAAGAACTCAATGGGCCTGAAATCATAAGAGAATCCCGTTGAGTTCTTACGAATTCGAATATTTTGTTCGTCTAAATGACCGAATCATTTTCGACTCTTTCCAAAGGCTTCATTCTATTTTTTCTGATGATGGTTTTGAAAAATGAATTTCATTGATTGATTTAGAAGACCTGCGCCTCGATAGTCTCTCTCAAGACTTTCAAGAAAGTTTGAATCAAAAAAGAAATCAAGAATGAAAAAGAAAGTTCGAATCACGACGGAATCACTCGATTCCGGGGAGAACTTTCTATCTATTTCTCTAGATTCTATCTATTATATTGCGAATAACGAGATGAATCTATATGATCTATAATGATGATAGACTAATCATTGGTGTTTTAAGGAGTTTGCATTATTTCTCTATATGATCTATAATGATGTTGACTAATCATGGGTTTTTGAATGAAAAGTGAGAGTGAGAAGGAGTTTGCATTATTTCTCTATATGATCTATAATGATGTTGACTAATCATTGGTTTTTGAATGAAAAGTGAGAGTGAGAAGGAGTTTGCATTTTTTCTCTATATGATATATAATGATATAAACTAATCATTGGTGTTTGAATGATTAGTTAGAGTGAGTTTGCATTTTTTCTCTATATGATGTATAATAATATAAACTAATCATTGGTGTTTGAATGATTAGTTAGAGTGTGACGGTAAATAATTTTTTTAATAAATGAACGAGGGTTCGACTTGCAGAAAAATTTGACCTATTTGTTTTAATTCAAATAACTAAATTCTCGATTTCAATAACCAAATCTTTTTGGCTATTACTCGAAATCGTGGATAGGGCAATTGTAGATATTTTTTTCTAAGTCGATTCTTTTGATTGGAGCCGCGCATATATGAATATTATCCAATATTCAATTAGTCTTAATTAGTGATCCCGCCTTAGTGAGTCCGTGATGAACTGTTGGGCCAGTCTTACATTTTTTCTCGGTCAACCGAGTTATTCTATTCCACCTCTTAGAAAGAAGGCAAATCAAAATACTTAATAGCATGGCAATACATTTATACAAAACTTCTACCCCGCGCACACGCCGGGAGTATTTATTTTATTTCGATTTTAAAACGAATCGAGGGAGGACGGTTATAATGAACGTAAATAATAAAAGACGTTTTGAAGAATTTGAATCTGGTGATTTTAAACAATATCAAAACAATCTACTAATATGGTTTTTGAAAGCGATATTAACTATAAACAGAAAATTGACGGAACAAGACCTAAAAAATGCCCAGGCTAGCGCTAAGGTGTTCAGTCAGGAGGATATTGAGTTGATTTCCAAAAAATGGTGTCATTTAAGGGAATTGGGCGACTATAGCGTTAATAATTCTAAATGCTGCCTGGCGCAGCTTCGCGATGCCCGAGAGCTAGAGCGAGACGCAATCGAGCTGTCCTTCACCATGAAGACTTACATAGAATTACGTATCAGCTATCAACCGGACGATAAGCGTGTTCAAATCATCGATAACTTACGAAACATTTTTACAACCAGAGCTGAAGAGGAAATTACTTATGAGGCTATATCTACCTTCCCCGGATTCTTCGAAGTTTTGGGGAGGGAGCTGAATGAAATCGATGAGTTAATATCTGAGGTAACTGGGCATCCGGGTTTGGAGTTGTTCCTTAGGGAAATGCGCCCAAGAATCGTCTTGAAAATCAAAAAATTTTATGAAAATTCGACATTAGGCTATGATGAATGTCAATTTTGCAACAGCTGTGCGGAGGAAGAGTCGGACATAAAAATTCCAAAATACGTCCCTTGCTTTAAAAGTGCGGCGAAGCTAGAAAGTTTTTTAGCCTTGAGGTTTCGTCGAAATTTTTATATCCAGTTGAGAGACTTTATGGATAGCTTTTTTCCTGATGATTTTGAAGAATGAATTTGAGTGATTGATTTAGAAAACTCGCGACTCGATAGTCTCTCTCAAGACTTTCAATAATTTAATACTTTCAAATTGAGAATCAAAAAGAAAGTTATCCCGGGAATCACTCGATTCCCGAGATAACTTTCTATCTATTTCTTTTCTATAGATTTCTATAGATAAAGTGAAAGTCTCCGGTGTATAGAGAAGACCTTAGCGTTTAAGAAGTACCCATAGAAAGGATCGAATCCACTCTTTCTTTTGAATTTCTATTTCTTAGTTGACTACCGAGTTACTCTCAAAAAGGAACAATTTGAATATGGAATAGTGGAATAGAAAGCCCATTTTTAATGATTCTCTTTTTATGTTAGTTTGTACGGTCCAATTCTTTTCGTTGTGGCATCTTTTTTCCACGACAAAGGGAATGATTAGAATTATAGAATGGATTTCTACCTATGCCTAGATCGCGGAGCAATGGAAATTTTATTGACAAGACCTTTTCAATTGTAGCCAATATCTTATTACGAATAATTCCGACAACTTCGGGAGAAAAAGAGGCATTTACCTATTACAGAGATGGTGCGATTTGATTCTTTTTTTGATTCTTATAAATCCGATTGACTCTAAGCTGGATGAATCGTTAGTTGCTATTATCAAAGAAATACGCGTATATGTTCTATTATATTGTTAGATTATTCGTAGTCTTACGAGAAAGACACACCATTTTGGATCGGAATGAAAAGAAAAAGAAATCGACGCTTATTGACGGTAAAGTTTGGAAATAGAACAACTCCTTCTGTTGTGTATCCTCAATTAATGCAGCCTCAGATGCTATCTTTTCAATTGTCGATTCTAGTATTGAGCGAAGGTTTATACCTATAGGTTCGTTAGTACAGGTCAATCTTACTCTACTAGTACCAATAGGCAGCATAGGGGAAGAAGCACTACATCTAGGAATCCATAACAAAAACCTTTGTTATAAATGATCCCTTTCCTTAGTAGGCTCGGGACTAAGAAGAATGGTTGGGACAACAAACATCCATCGTGTTTGTATTTTGGATACCTCTATAACCATCGAAGGCTCTTCAAGTGACTAAGTCCTGGAAATTAGAGGGCGCTGAGAACAAAGAAATTGTTGGAGTTCTAATTTTTATCTAATACCTATACCTTTGATGTTAAGAAAAGATCTCTTGCAGGAAGGTTGGCTAGAAATTTCATGTAAAAATACCAGCCCTGCTCATTTCATAATTAGAATATTTTCATATTTTTTGATTCCCGATTTTCATTATGCACATAAGAGAGGAGCCGTATGAGATGAAAATCTCACGTACGGTTCTGGAACGGAGATTCTTTGAATTGAATGACGACCGTAACGAATGTCAGCTCAATCCGAAGGCAATTATGCGGAAGCTTTACAAAATTATTATGAGGCTATGCGACTAGAAATTGATCCCTATGATCGAAGTTATATACTGTATAACATAGGCCTTATCCATACAAGGAACGGAGAACATACGAAAGCTTTAGAATATTATTTTCGAGCGCTAGAACGAAACCCATTCTTACCCCAAGCTTTTAATAATATGGCCGTGATCTGTCATTACGTGCGACTATCTCTACTATAGAAAGAAAGATCAAATCCTCTAGGAAAAATGAGAACAAATAGGCTTTCTACATATGCATCGTCTAAAAAAACGATTTTTATCAGCTGTAGAAAATAAAGAAACTTCGTAGAAGTCGAAATAGGAAGAAAGAGAGATGCCTAGCTGGTTTATTCTATGGATAAAGGATCTAATTGAGAAAGTAAGCACCGTCAAGATCAATTAGCGGGGTTTTGGACAGATACAATAATAACTGCTTACTTATCATGATGTGCAATAAATGTTAGGAATTCACTTCTGTAATAGAGTCGACCTACTAAGATATTGAGCAGCGGTGTAGAATCATATCCCAAAGATAGTACGTCTTTCCTTGAAAGACTTTTTCAACAATTCTATATAAATTTGAATATGAGATGAAACGGAGATAGTTACCTTTCAGAAAATTATAATGATAGTGGAAATGCCTATCTTTTATTCTTAGGAGGGTCGGATAAAAGATAAAACTAAAACGGATTATGAATCCAAATGAAAGATTTCAGTTTGAAACTCATGTCATTAGCTTCTTTTGGTTAACCCGATAAATGGGAGAGATCTACGAGAAATCTTATTCAATTACATATGGTAGAGTCAAATCGGATACCAAAAGAGTTGACTGCCGAGCCGTATGAGGTAGGAAACTCTCAAGTACGGTTCGAAGGTAAGGACTTAATCCACCTATTCTGACCGGGGAGAACAGGCCATTCGACAGGGAGATTCTGAAATTGCTGAGGCTTGGTTCGATCAAGCGGCTGAGTATTGGAAACAGGCGATAGCACTTACTCCCGGGAATTATAGTCAAGCATATAATTGGGTAAAGTTGAAGAAGCCTTTCGAATAAACGATGATGTCGTGTATTTCTTTATGACATACATGAGTGAATCTCTTTTTTTTTTTTAAGAAGTCGTTTGGTAGAAGTAATTGTCAGAATATCTCTTAGTAATGGATAAATAATGGCTCGTCGCGTGATTTGCAAGAAAAAACAATGAACATTCATGTATTTTCAAACTTCGAAGGAATTGAATTCAGTGGGATATTTCATTCCCATTTTTCGACCAAGAACGCTTGCGAAAACTTTTGCATCGCCGAATGTCATTTGGTGTATCCTACTGTGTATCATTAACTCTTTCTTTTATTTGATTATGACCCCCGGAGGGAAAATGGAAACAAACCTCTTTTGAGAATTGGCTGACGAATAGATCAAATAATATTCCGTATATAATAGAAAAACAAACCATTTTCTAGAATGATAGACTCCTCTTTTTAGTTTGCAAAAATCGAAACTTAGGTAAGTGCTTTTTCCGAAACATATGTCAAAAGAACTCTATTTCATTTAATTACTTCATGCCTAGGATAACTCCTGGTTGGTTCGCGTTTCTACTAAGGTTAATCTATTTAGGTTGCAAACGGCGAAACTTAAGTCAGGTCGTTTTGAGAAAAATTTTGTTCTTATGCCATTCTCTTTCTTTCGGTTATACTTTCTTTTATACTCTCTTTTTTAAAAGATGACGTCGTTTATTTCTTTATTCCATACATGAGTGAATCTCTTTTTTTTTAGAAGTCGTTTGGTAGAAGTAATTGTCAGAATATCTCTTAGTAATGGATAAATAATGGCTCGTCGCGTGATTTGCAAGAAAAAACAATGAACATTCATGTATTTTCAACCTTCGAAGGAATTGAATTCATTGGGATATTTCATTCCCATTTTTCAACCAAGAACGATTGCGAAACCTTTTGCATCGCTGAATTTCATTTGGTGTATCCTACTGTGTATCATTAACTCTTTCTTTAATTACGATGCCCGGAGGGAAAATGGAAACGGACCTCCATTTTTGAGAATTGACTGAGGAATAGATGAAAAAATATGTAGAAAAATAGATCACCTCCTTTATCCAAATCCTGGTGAAGATCTTGTCCATCCTGCCAAGTGCCAGTGGCAGCAGGTTACCGACCAATTGGTGATTAGGCTATACGCAATAAGAATGAGGCACCTGACTAATCATTCTAGACTCAGGATTCTAACCGAGAGACGATCTTCCACAACGTCTTTAGAAGCTAGATTTCTACGACTTGAAACTAGGGCTTACAATGGCTGCACTTTCAAAATCTTGTTCGAGCTGCTAATCTCAGAATTCGCCGAAGTCGATTCAGCAAGTCGACCATTTATGGAATACGTTCAGTCGTTCCTTCCTTCCTTATAGAGGGAATGACGAACCTTTGCGCTGTGCGCACTGTTCCATTTGCAAATCTGTCTTTCAAACTGAACAAGAGGTTGAAATTTTTGCTGCCACTTTCGGAAGGACTTTTCTAACACCCTACTGTCTTTTCTACGGATTCTAAGCTCTTTCGAAGAAGAAGCAGATTCAGTTTCGACGAAGATTCCTTTTCGACGAAGGTGAAAAATTCTTTGCCTTCTCTTTCTTAAGTACAAAAACTTCTTAGCTGAGTTTGAACTTGTTATAGCTAAATATATAACAAGTTGAAACTCAAGTATGCCGGCTAATCATTACGCTTCAACCGGGTTATTCTATTCCACTTCATGAAAATTTCATGTTATTCTGTAACCGTAAATAGACTAAAAATTCCATCCTTAATGTAATGGGATTTGTCGAAAAATGGGAAATAAAATCAAAATGCTCCGGGATCAAAATGAGGGAATGTTTACAATACCAGGGTTTAATCAGATACAATTTGAAGGATTTTGCAGGTTTCTTGATCAAGGTTTGATAGAAGAACTTTCTAACTTTGGAACAATTGAAGATCCCGATCAAAAAATGGAATTTCGATTATTTAAGGAAACATATCAAGTGGTAGAACCGTTGATAAAAGAACGAGATGCTGTGTATGAATTACTTACATATTCTTCTGAATTCTATGTATCCGCGGGACTCATTTCGAAAATCGGTAGGGGTATGCAAAAACAAACAATTTCTATTGGCAACATTCCTCTAATGAATTCTCTGGGAACTTCTATAGTAAATGGAATATATAGAATTGTGATCAATCAAATATTGCAAAGTCCCGGTATTTATTTCCGTTCAGAGTTGGACCAGAACGGAATTGCGTCCTATACGGGCACCATAATATCAGATTGGGGAGGAAGATCAGAATTAGAGATTGATCGAAAAGAAAGAATATGGGCTCGTGTGAGTAGGAACCAAAAAATATCTATTCTAGTTCTATCATCAGCTATGGGTTCGAGTCTAAGAGAAATTCTAAAGAATGTTTGCTATCCTGAAATATTTTTATCTTTTCTGAATAATAATGATGATGAGATAATTTACATCGGGTCAAAAGAAAATGCTGTTTTGGAGTTTTACCAACAATTTACCGGTGTCGGCGGGGATCTAATATTTTCTGAATCCTTATATAAGGAATTACAAAAAAAATTCTTTCAACAAAAATGTGAATTAGGAAGGATTGGTCGACGAAATATGAATCGTAGACTGAACCTTGATATACCCCAGAACAATATATTTTTGTTACCGCGAGATATATTGGCAGCCGTGGATGGTTTGATTGGAATGAAATTGGGAATGGGTAGAATTGACGATATGAATCATTTGAAAAATAAACGTATTCGTTCTGTAGGAGATCTTTTACAAGATCAATTTGGACTGGCCCTGGTTCGGTTAGAAAAGGTGGTTGAGTCAACTATGTATCGAGCACTTAGGCATAAAGTGAGACCAAGGCCTCAGAATTTGGTAACTTCACCTCTATTAACAACGACTTATGACTCTTTTTTCGGTTTACACCCATTATCTCAAGTTTTGGATCAAACAAATCCATTGACACAAATAGTTCATGGGAGAAAATTGAGTTCTTTGGGCCCCGGGGGAGTGACTGGGCGAACGGCTAGTTTTCGAATCCGCGATATTCATCCTAGTCACTATGGTCGTATTTGCCCAATTGACACATCTGAGGGAATAAATGTTGGACTTATTGGATCCTTATCACTTCATGTGAGACTTGGTCGTT